CTACAATACCCCTTGGTTTCTTTCCAATTTCTCACATCTTCTGATCTGTCTAAAGATCTAGATTCCCAATTTGTTGCAAAGGTAGTAAAGAAAAAAAGAGTCCTTTTTCCATTGAAAAATAGATTATCAATATATTAGTAGGATTACCAGTAATCTGTGTCATTCTTACTCTAGTCCGTATCCATGTGGATATCAGTATATCAGTCGTGTTTCTTTTACAACACGATAATCTTTCTCGTAAATAGAAACGAAACGAATGAAAGCATAAGAATACATATATGCATGCTGTATACCTCACCCTGGGATTGTAGTTCAATCGGTCAGAGCACCGCCCTGTCAAGGCGGAAGCTGCGGGTTCGAGCCCCGTCAGTCCCGACCTCGGATCCGATGAATCCATCAATTCATCTTCCCATTTTCTGTGAGGAGGGGGCCCGGGACAGGATTGAATTTCCTGCGGGGATCCTTAATTTATTTTTATTTCGTTTTTCGTTTCGAATTTCTCATCGGACAAAGACGGGAATTTCAATTATTTGAACTAGTACCGATTGCTGGGGGAGAGGCATACGTAGTCGTAGGTATCGCCATACTGGGGATTCCAAGAGAGACCCACTGGTTTGACTTTTTCAATTGCTTCTGATCCATGAAATGGAATAGGGTACAGAGTACCCATACGTTTCCAGGGAGTACATATACAAATTGTACTCGTTTATTCTACGATACACAATTAACTAACTTAGTAACATAGTTACTCGGGCAGCAGAGTACTATTAAACCTACTCCCTTTTGTTTTCGAGATACGATTTTGTGCAATCTCAATTAGTAAAGTAATTAAAAACAATCTATCTATCTTATTCTTATTCAAATTGCATGCTGAATTTAGCTTTCAGTCCCAATCCAAGGAAAAAGGGGGTCCTTGCTTTTAATATAAAGTAAAGGATCAAACAATGATCCGACCCTTTTGTTTCTTTTCCACAGGGGGAATGAATCATTTTTTTTTTTCTTTATCTTTATATAATATATATTTTGATTTTAGGGTTTCATCGAAGAAGGAGAAAAATCAATAAAGAAAGAATTTGTCGGAATATTAGATCTTTTTTTTTATATCGAGACCCATCCCATACCCATACCTTTATCACATTTCTCTGCCTTCCAGGAGGATTAGATCATTACGAAAACTTCGCTTCGAGCTTAACTCCTTCCCTTTTACATTTCACTCCTACTGTTTAGGTCTGTTACCAATGGAAGGCCGGCAACAGAACACAGGTCAGATGATACCTCGTCGGATGCTTCTTATAAAGAAGATGATAGATTTTAGAAACTAAAGAATGAAAAAAAAAAGATGAGAAATTCAATGGGATTCTTGATTAGATCAGGAATCCCATTTTTGATTCGGTATGGATAAAGGATCTTCCTATGTTATACTATTCAATTCTCGACGATGAATCGATTTAATAGATCAGATATTGTTATTCATAATAGAATATTGAATATTGATCCGATTCAGTATCAACCATCAGGATGCACCCATTGAATTTACAGGAGAAATATTTTTCTTTTTCTTTTTTTTTCTATGGGATTAGATCCCGAGTTATTGCGAAGCAAAAAAAAACGATGAGATTATGGAAGTCAATATTCTCGCATTTATTGCGACTGCGCTGTTCATTTTAGTTCCTACTGCTTTTTTACTTATCATCTACGTAAAAACAGTCAGTCAAAATGATTAGAATTAAACTTGACTTATTAGCTCTTATCAATGATTGACGAAATAAAAGGGATTCCAATTCCAAGTCTTAAATGAAATTAGAGAACTGGAATCAACAGTATAATAGATGGTGTAGTAGAAAGGTTCATATAGTTCTTTCTACCACACTATCTATTATTATATTGTATAAATATTGTATTGCATGTATAAAGTTGTATTGTATAAATTAAAAAAATGGATGGGGTTGATATAGACTAGATACAATATCTATCCATATAAATGAAGTAATTGATTGGGCCGTTAACAGATACCCCACGGAGTTCTATAGTCACTTCTTCGGATTTGAAAAATAAGTAGTAAACACCACTCGTTTTTCATGCTTGAGCCATGACATGAGGTGAGTCAATAAAGCATAAATAGGATTCCTAGAAGTATAAAACTTAAGTGAGCACGGATCACCCGACGCAAGATCTTATTATGCGTAGTACCTCTTTGAACAACCACTACGTCTATGGCATCTCCAGTAGAAAGTACGTATCCACGTAATAGTAGCAGTACTTCCTCTTTGAACAGGCAAGAGGTAAAAACAAATAAAAAAATAGGGGTTGGTTGCTCCTCATTGTAATATCCATAATTATGGTAAGAGCGGGTTCATCGAAATCGAATATTATATTTAGGAATAGGAAGAGTTCGGCTGGAAAAATTTCCTATCATGCGTATTCCTTTGAGTTTCGAAATACGAACAACATCAGAATCAAATCATTCAAATATTGATCGAAAGATCATTGTTCATATATTACTGGATTACCCTAGAATTTTTGAAATGGATTATCTTAAAACGCTTCGCGGAACGGTCCATTAAACATAAACACCATTGATCCAATTTGATTACTCAACTTAATTAGTAGTACCCCTAGAGTCCACTTCTTCCCCATACTACGAGTGAAAGGGAAAACGTAAAGACCACCATTAAAGCAGCCCAAGCGAGACTTACTATATCCATGTAAATTATCTCCCCGATCTCTATGAATATGAAGGAATTATTCCATTATTAATCACTAATAATAGTGGAATCAATGGTGCAGAGTCAAAATGGCATTTTGCTCTAACGCTATTGATGAACCAATCCAATGAATACAAGAGTTCCTATACTCTAATTACAAGGATCTCCGGTCGAATCGGAAAGCAGTAAGCAAAAGCAAGATATACAACTACCCTTGGAGATCTTAAAGGAATGTTACTAATGAAAGATGTAGGAATAGTAAGACCCATTGTTTGTTTTGTTAGCTTTCATAAGCATAAGAAAAAAAATGGAATATAAATATAAATAGAATAAGAATATATATATATATATACCATAAAGATGTAAAAGATAACTATCTTAACTATCTATCACATACCTCTATCTACCCCCCAAGTCTTACTGTCTCTGTTTCTTTCTGTGAAACAATCGGGGGACACCCCATTACGTTCTTGGCAGGGTGTTACAAAAAACGGAGAAGTATTTTTCAACTTTTATTAGAAAATTAGATTCTATATTATAGAATATAGATATAGAATAGTTAGTTATTCTATAACTATAATAGTTATAGTTAAGAGTCGATTACCCATCCAATCCAATATTGATTGGATACCTGAGTAAGTACTCATGGACTCTCGTGAGTCTGGATACAAAATACAAACTATCCTTAGCCCTTTCCGCAACTCCCAATTTGATTCCCCACCAACCTACCCAATCTAATTCAAGACTCAGTCAGTGGGCACCACCCTAGTAAGGTAGGGTAATTAGGAAGTATTGATAGTGCTTCCTATAATCTCCCTCAGATCCTAGAATAGAAGCAAGGATTGGATTTACATTTAGGAACCGAACCCCCTTTCCTTCGGCTACCCCGATTTTAGGTATCTTACTTTCATAGTTCTGAATCTCACAATTTAAGTTTTACTATCGATTCGATTGATAAATCAAATACAAAGAAATAGCCCGAACCAACCAGTAATCAGTAATAAATCGGTTTTTTTTCATATTGATACCTGATTTTAACCATAACCAAATGATAAAAATTCAAGTCTTTTTTTTTATAGAACCTCTGTATTCTTAAAATACAGTATCTACAACCCTAGTCATGCTTCTGTCAGGCAAGAATTTTGTGAGTTCTATTAGCATATGTGAGTTCTATTAGCATAGAAGGATAAGGTATTCCGAAGCTTTTCTTTTGTTGATCAGGCGACACCCGGATTTGAACTGGGGAGAAAGGGATTTGCAGTCCCGCGCCTTACCACTCGGCCATGCCGCCAAAATGATCCAAAATAGACCTAACTCTTTCTTTTTTTTTGGGGGGGGGTTACTCAACCTTTTTTTGGTTTGAGTTGGATTTTTAAAACGGGTTTCTTTATCCCTTTCCAAAAGGGATCCCTGGGTCCAGGGTTCTCTTGATTGTATAGTGTTTCAAAACATAATATTTTTTTTATATTGAAACAGAAAAAAGATATTTCTAGGCACAGAGTCCAAAATTCAGAGTAAATTGGAACCATTAATTATTTCCTGTGAATTCATGAATAGTTCTTGGATTTTGATCTAACGTTTTCTTTCCTTACCTTAATAATTAAATTAATAACATAAGAAAACAAAAAAGTGGATACACGACTAATCAGTATCAATTGTTTTCAATTTCAATTATAACAACATATATGTGTATATGTAAACCCTCGAACAGAAATCGTTACACGCATACCTAGTCCTATCCACCTTATCTTATAGGGAATTGTCGTGCTTGAATTTTGCATTGAATATTTTTCTATTGAATAAGTTGAATCTAAATTGGAAATTATCATATAGCACTCCGAAAAGAGGGGATATGCAGATAACTAGATAGCTATATCTGGATATACTTATCCAATGCCCTTTGCGCACTTCAATCGTATTCTACTAATTCTACTAACACTAACAAGAGCTCCCTCTTCTCTGTGAATCCTTTTTTGAACAATGGTAGAATCAATGAAATAAGTTAAGTGCTAAAATAAAAACCAACTCGATACTGTTCCGGATTATTCTGTCTTTATCTCATTCATAGAGAATGGATCAAATCATGAATCTATTTCTGGTACCCAATCTTATTTCTGATACCCAATCTTACTTATTTCTGATACCCAATCTTATCGTAATATCATAATAACAGGTAGAAATTGGATCCATTTTTATATTCTATACAAGACTCCATCAGTCTAAGCTAAGGGGCAGAATTTTGTTTCAAGGAATGTTTTATTAATCCATCTCCATTTGGATCCGTCGAAAATTATC